CTATTTTTCCATAGAAATGAGTTCGCTCAAGAAAGTCTCCAAAAGATGTGGATAGTAAATCAAAGGAATGTCTACGGAGAAAACAAAATACTGATTCATATTCAGAGACATAAGAATTATATAGGAACCGAAAAAGTCTTGGATTCTCTTTTGAACAAATATAAACCGATTTATTTCGAGCAATGAAACGATTCAAATTAGGAGATTCGTATAGAAAAAATCGCAATAAATGCAAAGAGGGAACATCTGGAATCCGGGATTGTAGAATTTGAATCAAGATTTCGAGATGAATAGGATAGGGGATTCCTATATCGGATACATAATTTAAATGTGAAAATTTGTCTTCTAAAAAAGGGAATATCGAATGAATAGATAGTAAATTCTGAGATTTTGGGATTTCTTTTTTTTCTTCCGAAAAGGATGGCGAGGAGAGAGGAATTTCTAAAAGAACTGCAAAAACTGCAAAAGCCCCGGATATAATTTGAGAAAAAAAAGAATTGCTGTGCCCAACGAATGGATTTTGCTCCGAATCATTCAAGGAATTCATCCAATAATTCTGTTGATACATTCGAAGAATGAAACGTTTCACAAGTACGAAACTGAATTTCTTATCAGAACCTAAAAATTCCGCGGATTCGATGGATCTACGGAAACCATAATCATGAGCAAGTGCGTAAATATATTCATGAAAGAAAAACGGATATATGAAGTGTTGTTGCCCATATCCATCTTTTTCAAAAAATCTTTTTAATTCTTCCATTCTCAATCCATTCCTCCATTCTAAATCATACATCATACAGACTTGAATCATACATCATACAGACTTGAGCCAGAGCGAAAAGCCTTTTCTTTTGCGTTATCCAATGATACATAGTGCAATATGGTCAGAACAAGGTATATATCAAAGAAAGGGTTATGTACATCAAAATCAAAAATGGATACCCTGGAAACGAATAGTTCAGTCAATGGATCTTCTTCTCTTTTTCCACCCAATGGATTTCTATTCACTAACATTCTCAAAGAGAAAACGAAAAATCCTTTATTTTTGCAACCCAATCGCTCTTTTTACTTTGGAAGGAATCCTTTTGATCAGTATGCTGTTTCTTATACACATCTGTCTACATTCTAAAATAGAAACCAAATAGTTAGGATTCCAAAAATGGACGATCTTCTCGCAGAAGAACCCTTTCCACCATTAGGCACTAATCTCTTTTTAACACCGAATTAGATCGAGGAATCATTCCAATTCAGAACATAAGCTCGTTGCTTTTTTTTTTGTTTCCCTGGAATTGGAGCTTCGTACTCTATCCATTTATTGACTCGACCAAAAAAGGGATAAACACGAATGGATTTTCCAAGAAGAAAAGCAATATTGTTGTACCAATCAAGGAAGAATGGCCTATCTTCAAAATTCTACACGAAAAAGGAATACGACATGCTCTTTTTTCCATTCATTACCTTTCAGGATCAGTCGTAGTCTTATAGACTCTACCAAAAGTCTAGACGAATTCGTTGCTTCATCAAAATGTGTAAAAGATCATAGCCGCACTTAAAAGCCGAGTACTCTACCATTGAGTTAGCAACCCAAAGAAATATGTAGATACAATTAGATATAGGATCAAAATCCAAATAATAATGAGAAATGGATGGAATGGTGCGATCCCGGCAAAAAACATGGAAGGAAACAGAACTAGCAACAAAACAAACCCAAAAAGAAAGGTTTTTGAATCCATTCCATTCTATTCTATAACAATACTATATCCATTCCATTCTATTCTATTCTATAATAGAAACAATAATTCTATTCTATAATAAATAGAAACAATAGAAACAAAACAAGACGGATCCAATGAAAATACAAGAGATTTCCAAAGAAAAGAAAATGTCAGAATGGATGCCTCCATTCCATCCTTTTTTCTTTGGAATTTTCGTACGTCAATCCCTTGAGTGACGTAAAACCCACCCATATGGGTGGGACAGAAATGCATCTATGGACCTATTCATCCATGATCCAATGGAATTCTATTTGTTCAATACATCATTGTCAATAGGAATGGAATGCCGAGAAACCAAATCAAACTAAATAAATCCAATCAAGGAAAAGATTTGTGTTGGATTGGCACGATAGAAAAAAAACATAAATCAGAAAGAAATGTAGGTAAAAAGACTAGAAATGGGATCTATTCCATTCATAGAGAAAGGTACAAGAAAGAAATAGAATTCACTCATGGATTGTCGGTCAATTCCTATCCTACAACAAGAATCAAAAAGTCCATGAGTAGGAATAGAGCAAAAAAAGGGCAAATACTGAGTCAAGAATTATACAAAGCTAGAGACTAGCCGCTCTAATCCACTTTTTAGGATTTTTTTGACTTCGATTCACTTTTTTTATTCACTTGAAATTCTTTCCATGGAAAGAATTCTGCCTTCTTCAAATAGACCATATGTACTGCTCATATGGGTATATGATCCTCTTTTTGACCTTATTTTTCTTTATTGAACTTCCTTTTATTTCTCCAAATTGACTTTTTTTTTGACTAACTTTACATTTTTCCAATGGAAAAATGCGGCCTCTTACCTTCTTCAAAATATCATGAACAGTTTTTGTGGGTTGAGCTCCCTTCTCCAGAAAAAATCGAAGAGTATCCAATTTTACAGAAATGATCCTATTTATCGGATCATAAAGACCCACTTTCCCAAGATCTCTTCCTTCTCTTCGAGATCGAACATCCGTTGCAACGATTCGATAGCAGGCTCATTGGGATAGATAAACAACCCCCCCTAGAAACGTATAAGAGGTTTTCTCCTCATACGGCTCAAGAAAGAATGATTCCCATTTCTTTTTGTATGTATAGGTTTTGTATGTATAGGTATAGAAAAAGAATGTGTATATATTATAATTCATATCTAATTCGTATAGAAATGACCTATATAGATCATTCCAGTATTCTATATATACAGTATTCTATATATACATATACAGTATTCTATATATACATATACAGTATTCTATATATACAGTATATATACAGTATAATATAATATACAGTATATATACAGTATAATATACAGTATATATATATATACAGTATATATACAGTATTCTATATATAATATACAGTATTCTATATAGAATAATATAATAGAATAGAATAATATATAATATAATATAAATATAATATAATATAAATATAATATAATAGAATTCCATATTAATAGAATAGAAATTAATATAATAGAATAGAAATTAATATAATAGAATAGAAATTAATATAATAGAATAGAAATTAATAGAAATAGAAATTAATATATAATATAATATAATTCCATATTATTATTATATTAATATTATTATTATATTAATTATTATTATATTAATATTATTATTATATTAATAATATATATATTATAATACTTTCTATATTATAAAATTAATATATATATATAATTAATATATATATTAGAATACTTTATATAATATATACTTTATATAATATAAATATATACTTTATATAATATATTAGAATACTTTCTATATTTATATAATATATTAATTTATATAATATATTAGAATACTTTCTATATTCTATATTTCTATATTCTATAATAGAATTCCATATTACTATATTCTATATATAATTATTAGAATACTTTCTATAATTAGAATACTTTCTATATATAATTAGAATACTTTCTATAATAGAATTCCATATTACTATAATAATAGAATTCCATATTACTATAATAGAATTCTATAAATGTATACATTAATTCTATAAATGTATACATTATTCTATAAATGTATACATTATTCTATAAATGTATACATTATTCTATTCTATAAAAATTCTATAAAAATGGATACATTATTCTATTCTATAAATAAATTATTCTATTCTATAAATAAATGGATACATTATATATAAATATAGAAATGGGTATATGGAAATGGACTGATGTACGTCAATTTATTTCCAATAAGATCTCTGATTGTCTTATGGAATGTAGATTCTTTCTTATTGAACTTATTGAAAATCTTATTTCAATTCTTATTGAAAATCTTATTGAAAATAGAATTCTCAATACAATAATGGAATCTCATTTCCAGAATAGAGGGAGTTCCCTAATTTCGTTAAGAATCATAATCATTTCATGAAGAATGGAAAATGAATGAATCCATCCAATCATGAATTAGACTAGGATTTTCGTCTTTTGTTTTTTCTTACATACAGAGAAAAGAAATATCATTCGTACTCAGAACTCAAGTTGTATAATTCTGAAAGGGAAATCCTTAGACATTTATTGAGTGGTCTCTAACCCCTTTTCTTTGTCTCATCTCAAATCGATTTGGATTCTTCATTCTAATCTAATATTCTAATCTAATTTCTAATATTCTAATCTAATTGGTAAGACAATGGAAAAGAGTCTTTCCTTGTTCCGGAACCTTTTATCCTTGCTTTGTAGAATCCTTAGGTTTAGACATGACTTCGGTGATCTTGACTCCTTTCAAAATGGCAGCAACATGCCTTTTTGCTTTTTTTTCTTTTTATGAAAAGAAAATAGGAAGGATGGATGGAGATTACCTTATGATACACTTTGGATCGAAAAAGTTTTACTCATTTTGCTTCAGACAAATTAGACTTTTTCCCATTTGTTAGAATTTTCATTTTATTCTATTCTATTTCTATTTCTATCTATTCTATTTCTATTTCTATATAGAAAAATAGAAATCTATAAATAGAAATCTATATAGAAAATAGAAAAATAGAAAATCAATTTACAAAGTGGTTCCAACTTATTGATTTTCACTAACCCTAGATCCTTCCTCTGGATCCAAAAAATCAGGACTTTTTGCTCGAGCTCCATCATGTACTATTGACTGACAACCCAAAACCAATTCAGGTACTGCGAGACAGAACAAACTATGTCGAGCCAAGAGCATTTTCATTCCTATAGAAAATGATGGATATCAGAAAGAATCCACATATGGTGATGTCCTTCAAGTCGCACGTTGCTTTCTACCACATCGTTTTAAACGAAGTTTTACCATAACACTCCTACAATTTGGAATCCGTAAAGAATGGATTCCATATTTATATGGAATTATGAATAGTCATTGGTTCCATTGGTAATAGTTCATCTTTTTTATCTAGAGAATCATTCAAAGATGGAAGAACCCAAAAATGACACGGAAGGGCCCGAGCTTTCTTTTCCCGATCCAATGGATTTGTTACATTTCTTCGAGTATCAAATATTTGGAATAAATCCGTCATGAACTTTCAAGAATCCCCTGTGTAAGGTAAGATGAAAGAAGACCCTTATCAGATCTTGGATTGAGAATCAAACAAAAGGATGAAATAAGAATTCGGGGAGTAGGATCTTCATCTTCATCATATAAAACGAATAATTAGCACAGCTAGGAATTCGAGATTGATATATGGGTCTTTTCTATCTACCTAACCAAAAGATCATTCTTACAAAAATAGAAGAATCCCAATACAGAATCTAATACATATGGGCATAGACTTCATTTGATACAGATTTTTCTTTCCTTCTCAGGTTCACCCCAATAACGAACGAACTTCCATAGGAATAGTACAGATATCTACGGAATCAGACTCCCAATTCTTTTTGGGGAGGAAACTCTTTATGTATATCCATATCCATATAAATGTATATCCATATCCATATAATAGAAAAAGATATTCCCATATACATATAAAAAAAAGCGATTTCTTACATCCACATCGGACACTGAATTATGTTTGTGATAAACCAAACGAAGGAAAAGATAGGATTTAGAGAAGAATTCTAAGAATTCAGAACGAAAGATTGTTTTCTTTCATTCTTTGGTTTTCATGTTGGATACAATGAGATGCTGTTAGATACAATACGACACAATCTTTCCATTCCATTCGAATCGAATGGATCTGGGACGGAAGGATTCGAACCTCCGAATAACAGGATCAAAACCCGTTGCCTTACCACTTGGCCACGCCCCATTTTGATTTCGATTCCATACGAAACGAACACTAATAGAAATTTTAGGAATTCTGTGCTTTTTTTGCAATAGCGAACAGAATACCATAGAAACCAATTTCCAATGAAATAAGACTACTCCAATTCGAAGAAACTATTTCATAACATAAGAAATGACTTCTTATTTCTTATCTGACTTCTTATATATATATGTATTTATTCCTAATAGATATCTATTCATCATAATAGATATCTATTCATCATAGATGTTTGTTAATCAATTATATAGATGTTTGTTAATCAATTATATAGTATATACTACGAATTGGAATTTCTATATCACTTTCTAGAATTCGAAATGAATTCTTCTATATGGATACTCATCTTTCTTCTATATGGATACTCATCTATAGAGTCTATATGTCAATCTAGTCTCTATCTATATGTCAATCTAGTCTCTATATCTATATGTCAATCTAGTCTCTATAATCTAGTCTCTATTATTCTATCTATATGTCAATCTAGTCTCTATAATCTAGTCTCTATTATTCTATCTATATGTCAATCTAGTCTCTATATCTATATGTCAATCTAGTCTCTATATTATTCTATCTATATGTCAATCTAGTCTCTATATAGAATAGACATGAATAACATTCGTAAATCACATTGAATATAATATATAGAATGGATAGAATTGGTAGAATGGATAGAATTGGATCGAAATGAGAATGAATTCTCATTCCTTTCCTAAATGCGAATTGGCTAATTCACTGTTAGAATTCTCATTCACTTCATGAATTGTGGCATTCTTCCATCTTTTATTATTGATATAGGTTATTGATTATGATTCTGATTTTTTTTGTTGGGATTAGACACATGTAGATTTTTTTGTTGGGATTAGACACATGTAGATTTTTTTGTTGGGATTAGACACATGTAGATATAGAATAGATTTGGGATTAGACACATGTAGATATAGAATAGATATAGAATCCAAAGAAATTCATTGATCATTACATAGAATTCCATTCAGATATTGTATGAAAGTCGAATTCCTTGTATTTTCCTTTGAAAATGGAAGGATTTTGGATTTGAGGGAATGGAAAGAAAAAGAAGTGTTTTTTGCCTTCCCTTCTTTCTTCACTTTCTCCTTTCCTTATATCAATCACTCCATACAAAAATGATCTGCAAAAACTCTTTGTTATGCTTAATATCTTTAGTTTCATCTGTATCTGTCTGAATTCTGCCTCTGATTCGAGTAGTTTTTTCTTCGCCAAATTGCCTGAGGCTTATGCTATTTTCAATCCAATTGTAGATGTGATGCCTGTCATACCTCTATTATTTTTTCTTTTAGCCTTCGTTTGGCAAGCAGCTGTAAGTTTTCGATGAAATTTGGAATACTCTTCTAAAAACATTCATGATGGATTCGATCAAAAAAGATTCTAAGAATTGATAAGATCGAATAAGTCTGACATTAGGAAGTTTCGATTCCAAAAGAAGATGGAAATTCTTGTATATTGGATAACCATAGTACTGAATTTGGATCAGCCCTTTAACTTGTTCTACCTTTCCAGTTAACAAGAATTCCATTGGATTCCCGCACAATACTGAATTGCCAATATGACAAAAAATTTTGGTAACGAAAAAATCAGAATCCTATTAAAAATCCATTTGTGAACGCAAAAAGAAAATAGTTGTTTGCGAGAAACTGGTTTCTGTTTTTTGGTGTCATGTCAAAATATGTGGTACAAAAATGGATAATCTATTCCCTTTTGCAAAAAAAAAAAAAAAGATCTTGGAGATTGTGCAATGCTTACCCTTAAACTCTTTGTTTACGCAGTAGTAATATTCTTTGTTTCTCTGTTCATTTTCGGATTCTTATCGAATGATCCAGGACGTAATCCTGGACGTGAACGCGAAGAATAAAAAAAGAGATATTTTTGGTTTTTCCTCGCTTTTTTTTATCTATTTCATATCTACATTTCGATATGATGCCAAAGGAAGAGAACTAGAACTGCATTTTTGCAAATTCGAATAGAAAGTCTCAAGTGATCAGAGGGAAAGGAGAGAGAGGGATTCGAACCCTCGGTACGAATCACTCGTACAACGGATTAGCAATCCGACGCTTTCGTCCACTCAGCCATCTCTCCCTATTCCAAAATAGGAAACTATTGATATGACGCATGAAGCAAAGATGGATAAAAACCCCTTGCCTTCATTTCTGAATAAGATTCTAGTCGTTTATGAATTCGATTCTAAGGTCACAACATAAAGAATCTATCATTATCGAAATGATAAATACGAATTGGATTAGCAATTCCATTTCGATAACAATAACGATTCGAACCAGATATAGCAATCCAAATAGAAAAAGCATCTGACATCTTTGATTTTGTACGACGAAGGGTTCTTTTTTTATTCCCCCGGCCTGGCTGGCTAGACACTAGCCGGGCCATTACTTTTTTTGTTCCAATGAATCATTCCTAAATCAAAGGGTTGATAGGATTGGAAATCAATCAAAGGGTTGATAGGATTGGAAATCCAAAATACTTGTTATGGAAGCAACAAAAAAACCCATTTGGATTCCCATAAGTGTGATTTTGGATTCTTCTTTCGATTCATTTCCTTACTGAACAGGACTACAATAAGGAAAGGAATCGAACTGCAATCCAAAGAAAAGAAAAAGGAAATCCATAATCCAAAATACTCCATCTCAGTCAAATCAAAGAATCCATATAAGAAAATCATCCATCTAGAATAGATAAGAAATCTATAAAACTGATCAGAAATTTATAGAATTCTTTTGATCATTATCATAAGAATAGATAAGAAATCTATAAAACTGATCAGAAATTTATAGAATTCTTTTGATCATTATCATAATAGTTACAGAATTCATTTACTTGTTCCATTCAAGGGCAAGTTTTGTTTGAACACTTGAGATCGAATGAATTGGAAGTCATAAGATCTAGCAGTTGAAAAAAAAAAAAAAAAGACTGTATTCTGAACTCATTTTTATGGTCCAACTTCCATTCCATGACTCTTTTCCATGACTCTTTCAAGCCAGAACTGTGAGTAATGACTTCATAGCAAAGGAAAAGCATAACTTGGATGCTATTTGATGTTATTGAAACAAACTTTCTTTTACTATTGAATTGGATCGAATCAAGTAACCCTGCGATGGAGAATAGGCATCAACACGGAAATTTTCCTAATTCTGGTGCTATCTTGATTACGTCTTATTCCTTTGTTCGACAAAAGGCTCATTCATATACAAGAATGAAATTGTAGCGGGTATAGTTTAGTGGTAAAAGTGTGATTCGTTCTAGTAACAACTTAACTTCCATAGTTAAGGGGTCTTTCCGTTTTGTTCCTATTCTGATCAAACGCTTTCTTTATTTCTGAAAAGGATCTTATCCTTTTCCTTCCTTTCCATACCACATTGGAGGAAAAATATAGATTTTTGGGATTTGTATCCAAGGTTCAGTTCGTTCAAAAAAAAAAAAAAAAAAAAAATTGGATTCTCAAATTGTGAAGCATAATTTTTGGAAGTGGATTCCATTCGAATCATGGAATAAGTATGAGTAAAGGATCCATGGATGAAGATACAAAAGCTTCTTTCTAATCGTAACTAAATCTTCCATTTGTGTGTTCTAAAACAAAGTAAATGGAAGCCAAATAGCTAGAAAAAGATAACTTTGGTTTACTAGAGTTATCAACATATTGTTTCAGCTCGGGAGAAAGCAGATTCTTTTCCTCAGGATTCCAAAAGTAGAAATAAGGAACGAAGTAACTAGAAAGATTGGATTGATAGAATCCTCTATTTCTAGAGGGATCATCTAGAAAGCGAATAAGAAAAGCTAACATAGATGTTATGGATCTCAATCTTTTTTCAGATTGACGATGACTTCCTTTTCTTTTTTCTAGAGCATAACCATTATCTGCTTTTATGCTTAGATACGGAAATACATCGATTTTCCATAAAGGAGCCGAATGAAACCAAAATTTCATGTTCGGTTTTGAATTAGAGACGTGAAAAAGGATCAAGCAACGTCGACTATAACCCCTAGCCTTCCAAGCTAACGATGCGGGTTCGATTCCCGCTGCCCGCTCCATATCACTGATTCTATGGATTATCAATGGATTCTATGGATTCGAAATGCATCATGGATTTGGATATACATCCTTCTTTTTTTCCTAAGAAATTTCCTCATGAAATCCGATTTGTTCCAAATCAAAAAGAAGAATATCAAAGAAGAAAACAAGAATGAAAAGCGTCCATTGTCTAATGGATAGGACATAGGTCTTCTAAACCTTTGGTATAGGTTCAAATCCTATTGGACGCAATGGATTTCCATCTATTTGTTTGGATTTCTATAAAAAAAAAAAACCCTATGGATTTTGTGGAATCAAAGACATTCATCAACAATCCCTCTTGGATTTGACTAGAAAGAAATGGAAAAAGAGTAATCCAATAAGAATGAGAAATTTATGTTTGTTTTTGAAGTAGAAAGAGTTCCATCTGTTCTGAAATCACTTCCTTCAAAATGGCTTCTGCTTCCGCGGTGAATGTTTTCGTAGAAGATATCATTTCTTGGAACTGAGATTTTTTTAAGTAAGTACGTAACTCAGTAAGAAAATTCTTGACCTGTCCCATTTCTAAGGAATCAAGATATCCGTTCGTTCCGGTATAAATAATAGCTATTTGTTCATCGACCGTCAGAGGATTTGCTTGGGGTTGTTTAAGCAACTCACGTAATCGTTTACCTCTTGCCAATAGCTTCTGAGTAGATTTATCAAGATCAGAAGAGAACTGTGCAAAGGCTTCTAACTCCGTGAATTGAGCTAAGTCCAATTTTAATTTGCCGGCTACTTGTTTCATGGCTTTCATTTGAGCCGCGGATCCCACTCTGGAGACAGAAATACCCACATTAATAGCAGGCCGTATTCCAGCATTGAATAGATCGGCAGATAGGAATATTTGTCCGTCTGTAATGGAAATCACATTAGTAGGAATATAAGCTGAAACGTCTCCGGATTGAGTCTCAACGATTGGTAAAGCGGTCATACTTCCTTCACCTAACTTAGAACTTAATTTTGCAGCTCTTTCTAAAAGCCGTGAATGCAAATAAAAAACATCTCCCGGATAAGCTTCACGCCCAGGGGGTCTTCTTAATAGAAGAGACATTTGACGATAAGCTTGTGCCTGTTTGGATAGATCATCATAGATGATTAAAGTATGTCGTTCCCTGTACATAAAATATTCAGCCAGAGCCGCTCCTGTATAAGGAGCTAGATATTGTAATGCAGCAGGCGAATCTGCCATTTCGGCTACCACAATAGTGTATTCCATAGCCCCCCCTTTCTGTAAAGTGGTCACTACCTGAGCTACAGAGGATGCTCTTTGACCAATAGCTACATAAACACATATAACATTTTGTCCTTTTTGATTGAGAATCGTATCTGTGGCTACTGCTGTTTTACCAGTCTGTCTGTCCCCAATAATTAATTCTCGTTGACCGCGCCCTATAGGGATCATCGAGTCAATAGCAATCAGACCCGTTTGAAGAGGTTCATATACGGAACGTCTCGAAATAATACCTGGGGCAGGACATTCCATTAAGCGAGATTCAGAAGCTGGAATTTCACCTCTACCATCAATGGGTTTAGCAAAAGCATTTACAACACGGCCCAAATAAGCCTGACTAACTGGTATCTGAGCAATTTTTCCCGTTGCTTTTACAGAACTTCCTTCCTGTATCATCAAACCATCACTCATTAATACAACACCAACATTAGTGGATTCCAAATTCAGAGCAATACCCCTTGTACCCTCTTCAAATTGTACTAATTCACCCGCCATTACTTCCTTAAGACCATGAATACGAGCAATGCCATCACCTACTTGATATACAGTACCAGTATTCACGACCTTGACTTTTCTATTATATTGTTCAATACGTTCACGAAGAATCTTACGAATTTCGTCGGCTCGAATGGCTGCCATTAGTGTCTCTGAATTCTTTTTCGGAAGCGTAGGAAAAAATCATACCTGAACTCGAAACGAAAGTAGAAGAGGGGTACTAATTCGTTCTTTTTTCCATGGTCCCTAGAATGCCAATATTAGCGCTGATAGTACGAAAATGTAATTCACTATTCCAACAATGATTTAGAGTTCCCAGAGCCCCCTCTAAAGCTTGTTGAAAAACTCGTTGTCGGACCTGATGAATGGCTTTTTGTTGTTCAAAACGAAGGGTTTCATTTTTCTCATTTTCGAATCCTTCCAAACTCTTCGAAGTAGCATGAATCAATTCCGCTCTTTTTTGTTCTATCTCAGAATATCCATTCACTCGATACTCATCTGCTTCTCTTTCCACTTTACGTAAGCGATCTCGAGCTTTTTCGAGCTGCTCAATGGCGCCTCTACGTAATTCTTCTGAATCTCGAATAGTACTTAAGATCCTCTGTTTTCGATTATCTAATAAATCCGTTAATGAAAGTAGATTTTATTACCATGAATTTCACAACTTACATAATCTCCTCCCGAACCAAACATGAATCTTTCGATTCATTTGGCTCTCACGCTCCACTATGGAATTGATGGACATTCCCATATATATATTTTCATGGAATGAACCTGTTCTCTCTTTTCTGTTTGTATTTGGAAAGATATCGAAACTGATACAAGACCAGAATATTGGGAGAACTCTTCTGACCAAACAAGAGATCTGTAATTGTCAGTAAAGTTGTTTCTTTCTTCGTTTCTGATTTGTTCTGAATTGGATTTCTTTTTTGATTTCTTCATGATTTATGCAAATCCAAAAATTCTGATTTTATACATAGGTTGTCCGTTCGGCATTGTCTAAAAAAGAGCAAAGTGTCCTCCTTTTTTTGTGGGAAATGGTTCATTTTATCCATATGAGTGTTCTATATCGGATAAATGACTAACTATATCGGATAAATGACTAACTATGGATTTTTTTTGGATGGAAATTGGAAACCATTTTTGTACTAACATAGTGGTAGAAAGAGTACCCTCTTGTGCCTGGACTTCAAACAGTTTAGCTTTAACCATGTTCACGGTCCCAAATGATTGGTTGATAGAGAATCCAAGTGAATTGACCAATCAATCACGAAATGCTATGGTTCTTACATATGATTTATGAATTTCTTCATAAGTAATTCGTCGGGATCTGCATCTTTCTTTGCTATTTATCTTTCTTTGCTATTTTTTGCTATTTATCTTTCTTTGCTATTTATAGATACTATTTTTTTTTCTTTTCGACGAAATGATCCCATTTCAAAAGAAAATGAGAAATCAAAGAAAGAACATAGAACAGAAAAAAGAAAGTGCAGTTGGTTGGATCCAACCTATTCTTGAAATACACAACGCGCACACACTCCCTTTCCAAAAGAAATCAACACACCAAGCACTACGCTTAGATTTATTGGATTTGTTGCTAAAATATCGGTATTCAACCCAAAACTCCCGGCGGATGGCCAATGGCCCAAGGAAGCGAAAGAATCGGTTACATTTTTCATATGTTCTCCTCTAATAGATAGAACTAACAAAAAATAGAGTTCTTTTTGTTTTTGTTTCGACCTCTTTTTTTTTTTTGATTGACTTTGGAAGTTTCGATCCATCAAGATAATATAAGTCTCTAATCTAATTGGGTTAGGTCGCGGGTCTTACGTCAATTCTCAAATACCTTCTTTGTATTTTGTTGCAATCTTTGCTAAAAAGAAAAAGGATTTCTTTCCTTTATGGAATTGTCCTAAGATTTCCTTTATGGAATTGTCCTAAGAACAGGAAGGAAGAAAGCGAGCGGATCCGCTAACTCCTCATCCTCAAATCAGTCCTTCCCAAGGGTCTTGTTTCAAAAAAACAAATAAGGAATTGCAAGAGTCAAGTGTTGATAGAATTGGAAGAATCCAAGGACAAGTCTAAGTTCATCAAATCAGAAAAAAAGTACGTACCATACTTTTTGTTTCGGATTTCTAGTATTAAACAAAAGGATTCGCAAATAAAAGTGCTAATGCTACGACCAATCCATAAATGGTTAAAGCTTCCATAAAAGCCAGACTGAGTAATAAAGTGCCTCGTATTTTCCCTTCCGCTTCTGGCTGTCTCGCAATACCTTCTACAGCTTGTCCTGCAGCAGTACCTTGTCCAACTCCAGGTCCAATAGAAGCAAGTCCTACGGCTAATCCAGCAGCAATCACGGAAGCGGCAGAAATCAGTGGATTCATAGTAAATGAAGCTCTTCGCATAAAAAAAGAAAGGGTGAATGATACAATAAACCAATGAATTCTTACTTCTTTTTGGATTACGAAAATTCTATCTGGTCGAAGAAAACACCAATAAATCAGAATCTGACTGAATCATCAGAACTATTTCGATATCTCGTTTTTCGTTACTATCCATGACAGAATTGTTCCATTCCCTAGGAATGGAATTCTAGTTCTTGCATGTTTGTTTTCAAACCCTTTGTTTCATTCCATTCTTCGCTCTTGACTATTCTATGTCCTTGAATAGATCCATTTATTCAAGGAATGCATAATCACAGACGAAAGAAAGGAAAAGGAGTTGGATCGAAATCGAAATGCAGTGAACTAGGAAATGCTATAGACTAGGAAATCCTATAGGTATACTATATCACTAGTGAATATCTAATATCACATATACATTGGTTTCCTCTATACTGTAAACCATTCCTATTTTCGATTCCATGGAAAGGAAAATGTTCGAATTCTTCTTCGAAACATACACAAGAGATGGCATTATCTCTATATAGAAATCATCATATGCCTAGTTTGACCTACCTAATCTATTCTTTGTTCTAGTAGCACATCGAAAACGGATAAGATACCAAGAAAACGGATAAGATACCAATCCTTATTCCAATTCGAAATGGGAATATGGAAATGGACCGAGCAAATAACAAATCGAAATCCAATAGCAATCGGACAGGTAACAAGAAAGGAACCAAAATCTTAGGAAAAGGATCTTTTATACCTTTTTTTTTTCCTAACCTAAGATTTTGGTTGACAATTCCATAATATCGTATTCCTCCTACGGTTTGAGATCATATATACATCCATATTGGGATCTATTCTATATGATGATTCTATTATGATGATTCTATTTCTTGAATTATGCATGAATTGGGATAAGCTTCACAAAAGAAACAAACTATTTTGAAAGCTAGTCAATTCAATGATGACCCTCCATGGATTCACCTATATAAGCCGCAGCTAAAGTTGCAAAAATCAGAGCTTGAATGCCACTTGTAAATAATCCAAGAAACATGACAGGTATAGGAACTACCGAAGGTACTAAAGAAACAAGAACAACAACTACTAATTCATCAGCTAATATATTTCCAAAGAGTCGAAAACTCAGTGATAAAGGTTTTGTGAAATCTTCTAAAATGTTAATTGGTAAAAGGATTGGAGTTGGTTGAATATATTTCCCGAAATAACTCAATCCTTTTTTGCTAAGACCCGCATAGAAATATGCCACTGACGTGAGTAAAGCTAAAGCAACCGTGGTATTTATATCATTCGTTGGCGCAGCTAACTCCCCGTGGGGTAACTCTATGAGTTTCCAAGGTAAAAGAGCGCCTGACCAATTCGAAACAAAAATAAATAGGAACATAGTTCCAATAAAGGGAACCCAAGGACCATATTCTTCCCCAATCTGAGTTTTGCTTAAGTCTTGAAGGAATTCAAGGACATATTCGAAGAAATTTTGACCGTCAGTCGGAATGGTTTGTGGATTCCGAACAGCTATGGTGATCGAACCCAATAAGATGGCAATTACGACCCACGAAGTGATAAGTACTTGAGCATGTATTTGTAAACCTCCTATTTGCCAATAGAAATGTTGGCCTACTTCTACACCCGATATATCGTATAATCCTTTGAGTGTTTTAATAGAACATGGTATAACATTCATATTGTCCTCTATAACATTCATATTGTCCTCTGACATAAATCGAACTTCAAAAAAAAAAAAAAAAGAATTCTTTTGATTCAACCATCTCATCCATTTCTCAACTCGCCTATTTTCCTAATACCTGGTATATTTAGGATATCGAAGAATGACATAATAGACCCAATACTTTGGATTCCTTCATGGAAATATAGGAATCATAACCAATCCAAGAAATCTACGAAGTTTTCATTTCAAAGGAATGGACTTCTTTTTCTTATTCATCATAATGAACGATTTCTTATATAGCTAGAACGATCTTCCGAAATAGAACGACCTTCGCAAATTGCGGATACTAATGCATTCAGAATCCATCGTATTGAAAAGAAATTGTCATCATTGGCTGGAATCGAAAGATCCGCAAGATCGGGGTCACAATTGGTATCGATTAAACAAATCGTTGGAATTCCCAAAATCATACATTCTCGAAGAGCCTTATATTCTTTTTGTTGATTCATGATGATGACAATATCAGGTAACCCCTCCATATATTTGATCCCGCCCAGATATTTTTGCAGAGTAGATAATTTTCTCTTCAAGATTGCTGCATCTCTTTTTGGGATACGCTTGAATTTACCCATCTTTTGTTTTGCTTTTAAGTACCTGAATTGACGAAGTCTCTCTTCTGTAGTGAACCAATTCGTTAACATACCACCAAGCCATTTTGTATTCACATAATGACACCGAGCCCTTTTTGCAGCTAATACTACTAAGTTAGCTATTCTGCCTTTGGTATTGGTACCAATGATTAAAAAATGTTTTCCTGTACGTGCTGCATCAAAAACTAAATCACAAGCTTCTGATAAAAAACGAGCGGTTCGAATGAGATTTGTAGTATGAATACCATTACGATTTGCGGAAATATAAGGTGCCATCTTAGGATTCCAGTTCCTAATACCATGACCAATATGGACTCCCGCTTTTCTCATCTCTTCCAAATGGATGTTCCAATATCTTCTTGTCATTTTTCCTCACACTTTCTCTTGGGTGTTTGCTTTTTTAATAAAAAACAAAGAGAGGAGGTAGTCTGAAATCAATCCATGTTCCGACGGAACCTTCTACCGAGGATTGACCGCTGATATACGATCCAACCCATTCATTCTTCTTTTTCATTTGTTAGAATTTCATGAATTCGTTAGAATCTTGATTACCAAAGAGTTAGAATCTTGATTACCAAAGAAAAGAACACAAAAAAAATCGGACCAAATCCATCAAAGAAATAAAAAATAAGAATGGAATTCCAATTCCAAGAATGAATCTCTTCTGAGGAATCATTCCATTGTGTAAATCCAAGTTCTGATGTCTCATAGAGATCCTTCGTCGTTTTGGACAAACTCATTTTCTATGATGGAAAAAAGATCTTCTATCTTTCCCTTGAATAAATTCCTTTTTTGGATTTCCAAATGAATGTTCCTTTGTTGCTTTGAGCGGTGTACTAATCCGGTACCGGCAGGTATAATCCCCCCCAGAACAACATTTTCTTTTATACCTTTCAACCAATCAATACGACCCTGTAGAGCAGATTTTGCTAAAACTTGAGCAGTTTCTTGAAAACTAGCTTCACATATGAAACTTTGAACACTCAAGGATGACCTAGTTATTCCTAACAAGATTGCCTTATAATAGATTTTTTCATCCAGAGCACGCCCTGCTCGTTCCGCTCGTAACAACTCGATTTGTTCTCTCGGTGAAAAAACATTAGACATTCCATCTCTTGATGAAACCAAGACCTTGGATGTTACTTGACGTATAATCATCTCTATATGTCTATTATGGATATGTACGTTCTGGGATCGATAAACCTTTTGGACCTGATTAACCAAAGAGATACGACTTTGGGCTACGGTTAGCTCAGCACCAATCAAGGATCCCCAAGGGATTCCAAGAATTCTTGGTATACACTTATTCCAATTTTCCACTCTCTTTTTGAGCTTCCTGGATATGGAATCAATCGAATGCACTTCGAAGACTTTTTCCACTTTTCGAAGACCCTGCGTGATGTCACCATATCTTGATTTTTCATATAGAAATGTCATTAATGTATTCCCTTCGTAAAGGATTTCCCCATAATGACTATGAACTCTTGTTCTTGGAGTGACCAAATAAGGTTTAGCAGATCTGATTACGAAAGAAGAGTCCACATGAACAATTAGAACTTGACCAGATTTCATTTGCGGTCCGTATTGGAAGAAACATACATTTTCACAAAGAAACTGCCCAAGAATCATTATGGAGGATGATTCCTCACAATCATCATGATGTAGAAAGTGCCAATTCCAATCCAATGAATTCCAAATGATGTTACTGCGCAGATTGGGATTATAAATCCTCCCATTTTCGTCCATTAAACAATATGGAAGTACTTGGAAAGTTTGTTTCCAATTGTCAAGTAGTAAATATTTCTTTAACAATATCTGATTATGAGTTATGAAATGGTAAGATGAATCCAAATTCGTGATTTTAGGTACAGTAATACCTAAAGGGCCCAACGAATTTCGAATTGGAATTGTCAGATCTTTTTTTTTTTTCATTGGTTCTTTTGTCATATTGTGATATTTCGAACCATGGAATGGGCCGATTCGAGAACAGTTGGATGATGGCAAAATTAGCAAAGATTGGCATTCCTTATTTCGATTCAACAAGGTACCAATACCAGGAGTTTCCTTATGTTGGATAAGTGACTGAATCTCCGCCTTGGAATCAAAAGGATTGATATTGGTACAATCGAATCTATTATGGCAAAGAAACCCCGAACCCGCCGTATCCTTCCTTTTTAAAATATACGAAATCGGGGATTGGACGAACTCCATTCTTAGGAAATCGCGAATCAGATCGTTTGTCCTTATTTCCACAAAGGAAGCATGAACCTCTTCTATGGAATCCTTTTTTTCTTGGCCCCAATTCCATACTAAGCAAGTCCTAACGAATGAAAAACCTCTTGGAAAAGTTCTTCGAATTCGCATTCGCTTGCGATTTCTATAATAATAGACCCTGGTATTGTCAGGAATAGCATGGACAACTACAAGTGGGACATTCCCCCTTTCCTGCAAGGGATCCTGTGGGAACAATGTTGCTAAATGGATCTTATCGGTTATTTCCCATGCGACTGCGGGCCGAACCAAAACAACAGATTGTTTCTTGATTTTCTTAAGTGTCTTGATTTTCTTAAGTGTAATCCGTTGGACATGGATCCCCTTTTTCCATTTTGGAGATTCCTTAGAATCTTTTTTTCCTGTTCCTGGAGGTAGGAACTTGTAACTGGGCTTGAATCTCTTTCTCTTCTTATTCGTCTTTCCAGGAAAATGAATATTCCCAGAAAAAATGGTAAGTTCTATCCTTTTCCTTTTTTTTTGTTTCTTCACTCGTACCAATCCGCTTACTCGACTTCTTTTAGTGGAAGTGATTTGTGTATATACTCGAATAATACTATTGTTTTGGACCATTATACACGAGGATTGAGGTAAGATATGTACTTTTTCGGGAAGAAAACAAAATTGCTCTATTTTCCTTTCGTCTTTCGGATTCCATCCTTTTATTCCTTTTATTCCTTGAAACTCAGCGAAACCCCCTTTTTTGAGCATGGAATTCCGCTTTCTCTCTCGGATACTATATCGACGAAATGGAATGGAGTTAATGATTCCCGAACTCCTTATTTTGTATCGGGGATCAGCGCAATAAGCAAAAATACTATTCTTTCTACCTAAAATACCATGGATGGGTATTTTTATCGAAATGCGAAAACAAGGTATGAATTTTTTATTTTTCTTTTGATATTGGAATGGAATTAGGAATCTATTTCTTCGACTCTTCCCCAAGAAATCATAATTTTCTTGGAAAATAGAAGGATATAGGAAATTCCGCTGACCCCTGGGTAGGATTTTCTCAGATCTTGAATAATAAAGAACCCCACCTTTTTTTTCATCCGAAGGGTTTGAACTAGACAATGGATGTCTCACCCAACCCTTAGTCATTGAGGAGTCAGAGATATCTTGTTCTTCGATAGAACAAAAATGAGCATTGATTTGATCTTGATCCTTGTGGAGCGAAAAAGACACTCTACTGGATCTGCACGTACTCGCGGCTAATATCCATAAATGACTTGTTTTTGAGAATATATGAACATTACCATATGGATATTCAGGCACAGCGTAGACACTCCAGTGCATTTCTCCTTCCGATTCAGAATAAATATGTTTTTGGACCCTTTCTTTCCAACGCAAAGTGGATGCTCCGACGCGAATCTCAGCAATCACTTGTTCCGATTCTACATATTGATCATTTTGAACCAAAATCAAACTTTTGGGTGGAATATTCACATTATGTAGAATATCCGGACTTTCAATAGTGACATACAGGTCTATGGAACATAGAAAAGCAGGATGCCCGTGACGAGTACGTGTAGGATGAACCAAATCCTCATTGAATTTGATTTTTCCATTATAGGGAGCTCGTACGTGTTCAGCAGTACCACCCGTAAATATTCCACCGGTATGAAAAGTTCTTAATGTTAGTTGAGTACCCGGTTCTCCAATGGATTGACCCGCGATAATACCTACGGCTTCCCCCAATTCGACCAGGTCGCCATGCGTGGTACTCCGGCCATAACATAATTGGCAGATCCAAGATGTACTTCTGCAAGTAAAAGGAGTTCGAATATATATTGGTTCTACTCGAAAAGTTAGGAATCGACGGATAAGTCTAATCCCAATATCTTGATTCCGAGCGGCAATGCATCGTGGACCCATATATATATCTTCTGCTAATACGCGACCCATTAGTGTTGGGATCAAAATTCTTCTGGTCATCCCTTTTTGGGGACTCACGGAAATACCTCGGATCGTACCACAATCCGTTCTGCGTACAATAATGTGTTGAACTACTTCCACAAGTCTACGCGTGAGGTATCCGGCATCGGATGTTCGTACAGCAGTATCTACAACTCCTTTACGCGCTCCGTAACAGGAAATTATATATTCTGTTAAAGAAAGCCCCTCGCGAAAGTTGCTTTGAATGGGTAAATCAATCATTTGTCCTCGTGGATCTGACATTAATCCTCTCATGCCTACTAATTGGTGTACCTGAGATTCAGTTCCTCTAGCTCCAGAAAAGGACATTAAATGGACTGGATTCGAGGGATTGGTCATTCGAAAGTTAGAATTCATCTCTTGTCTCAAATATTGACTCGTAGTATACCATATTTCAATGGATTGACGTAATTTTTCTACTGCATGTACATCCCCATAATGATAATGTTTCTCCAAAATCCAACTTTGTTGTTCAGCATCTTGGACTAACCATCTCTTCGAAGGGATGGTTAAAAGATCATGAATTCCTAATGAAATAGATGCAGCAGTGGCTTGTTGGAAACCTAGAGTTTTCATTTGATCCAAGATATGGGATGTATATCCCATTCCAAAGTGATCTATGAATCTACTAATAAGTCGTTTCATGACAGCTCTATCTATCACTTTATTGGGAAAGACCAGACGGGCCCCTTCTGCCATAAGTACTACTACCTCCGTATTCTGCTGAGTAGGATCCGACAATGTGAGTAGGATCCGACAATGGGTCTGAGTCAGTGATTCGAAAACTTCCTTTCCTCAAGCTTGATTCACATATCCATTTCCAGAATTAGGATGCCAATGAAATCGAAGAGACCAACACTTTCACGGATCTCGCGTCATTCTTTCCTTTCGCTGCCGGACCCGATAAAATCCCTGTATAGCTTCTTCTGTTTCTCGATAAAAAGAAATATGACCAACAGTAGTTCGAATATATATACAACAGATTTCTTTTTTTAGACTTCTGACTATTAGATAGTTCTTATAAATCTCATGATAGGTACCCAAGGATTCATATTGAACTTCAATGGGAACTTCTTTGGAACCAATGACACGTTGATCTAATCGCCATCGGAGCCACAAAGGACTATTGAAATGGATTCGTTTTTGGCGATAAGCCCCAAGTGCATCATAGGAGCTAGAAAAAGAAACATAGGGTTCTTCTTTTTCTTTCGTATACTTATAGTTAGGATTGTCCACTATTTTATTTGGATATTTTTTGCGATTCCAGGTATTATACCTATTTATACGAATACCTCGATGGTTCCCAACCGTTAATATATAGAGTCCAATAAGCATATCTTGAGTTGGTACGCAAATGGGGTTCCCAATAGTTGGAGACAAGAGATTCATATTAGAAAACATAAGTAAACGGGCCTCCGCTTGAGCTTCCAAGGATAAAGGTATATGAACGCCCATTTGATCCCCGTCAAAGTCTGCATTAAAGCCCTTACAAACTAATGGATGTAAAGAAATAGCGCGTCCCTTCACTAAAATAGGTTGGAATGCTTGTATTCCTAATCTATGTAGGGTGGGTGCTCTATTCAGCAATACAGGATACCCCTGCAAAACTTCTTGAAGTATTTCCCATACAATCGGTTTTTTTTCTCTAATTTGACTTTTCGCAATACCTATGTTGGAAGCAACATGTTGTCTGATTAGACCACGAATCACAAATGTCTGGAAAAGTTCGATTGCTATTTCTCGAGGTAATCCGCATTGATGTAATGAAAGCGAAGGACCCACGACAATGACGGAACGCCCCGAATAATCAACTCGTTTACCGAGCAGAGTCTGACGAAATCTTCCCTCTTTGCCGCTTTCAATGATATCGGAAAAGCACTTGTAAACTCTATTATTAATGTCCTTCAGTCGTCCATGGACAAAAAGTGCATCCACAGCTTCTTGTACTAGTCTTTCCTGACACATTAGGACTTGCCTTGGGACGACTTGTTGAATCTTTATCATTTTTCTCAGAGTGTTATTCCGAGAAAGAATTGTTCTATAGATGGCATTCAGATCCGAAGTCACTACTTTACCCGTAGTTATCTCAATCATGGGTCTTAACTCAGGGGGAAGAACTGGTAATAGAGACAAAACCATCCATTCTGGTTTTACATTATTTCGAAGAAAATGTTTTGCTAATTGCATACGTCTAACCAAAAAACGCTTTCTTCTTCGAATTTTTCTTAGAGCCTTCTTGTTCCTCGTATGGAATTCTTCCTTTCTTAATTCCTCCCACTCTACCAATGAATTCTCTATAAGAATTCGCAAATTCAAATTGGCTAACTGCGCTCTGATAGCACTTGCTCCGATCGAGATTTCTCGATTTCGAAGTGGCTCGAAGCCTAGGATAGAAAAAAAAGATGAGATGCTATTTTTCTCGGATTGGGTTTGATCTCGGAAGAAACCTCTTTGATCTCGGAAGAAACCTCTTCTTAATCGTAATAAAGTAGGTTTGCTCGTTATGGGCCTAGCAAAATAAAAATCGAGATAGGTTCTTATGGGATCCCCCTCTCCAAATCGGACGTGAGGGTTTCCTCTCATCCGGCTTAAGTAGTTACAACAAATAAAGAAAGGAATTTTTTTCCAATTTGGTTCGCGATTCAAAAAACCCCACAAAAAGCTACTCCTTACTCAAGTTTCCAGTGAGGCCAACCAATATATATATATATTATTTCTTTTGACTTTGACCTTCCCTTTATGAATCACTTCTTCATTCAATTACAGCATAAATGAAATGTGAAATTATTGAGTAGTCTATTCCCCAGGAATCCTCTTCCATTCAAGGAAGACTTTGGAACTCGTAAGGGATTTACTTGTCTCTATTCCCTTCTTTCTATATTGTTCCATTCGATCTTTTAGGCCCCTACTCCACTCACCTCGCTGGTTCTACCATGATGTTCCTTGAAGCATATATACGATGGATATACTCCTGTAACCATGCCATATTCGATTTGCTTACTTGAACGGAATCTCCCTCTAAAAAAAGTGAATTCCAGAAAAAAGTCTTTTTTGTTTTCACGAGGTATATCTAGCAATTCCTATTTCTCTATTATTTCTCTATTATGGAATCGACCATGGATCCATTCCCCCTTTTTGGATTTGTAAGTATGAAATACACCCAGAATTCTGAGCTTCATGTGACTCCTCCGAAGATACATGTCAGAGCCGGGGGCACCCCAATCAGATGGAATGGGATGACAGTTTATCAGCATGAATCTGTAAAATGAAAATTTCGATCAAATCACACATCGCAGTATACTAGGCCCTCTAACTCTTCAAGGGATTGATCTAACAAATTCGCGATATAACTAGGAAGATCACTAGGAAAACGTTTCAAATACCACACATGAGTCTTTGGACGTGCGAGTTGAATGTATCCCATTTGATATCTTCGTATCCGAGAATCCACAAATTCGACCCCACATTTTTTACAAAATTTCGTGTATTTATTTTCCCTTATGATCTTTCCACAAGCACAAATTCCACTTTGCATAGGTCCAAAGATTTTTTCACAAAAAAGGCCATTTTTTTCTGGTTTATTGGTTTGGTGATGAAAAGTAAAGGGGTTTTTCACCTCTCCAACAATTTCCCCATTAGGTAGAATTTTGTTGGCCCAAGAACGGATTTTCTCAGGAGAGACTGACCCAATTCGAAGTTGTTGATGTTTATACCAATCGATCATAGACATAGAATAGAAGTTAGGATTCATTCCGATCAAACTTCCTTCCTATGAATCTGGAAGTTCTTCTCAGATACAAGGAAATGGTTCAGTTCTAGAGCTAAAGATCGTAGTTCTCGAACGAGCAATCGAAAAGATTCTGGAACATCCTCGGGACTAGGTATTGTTCCTCCAACCATCATAGTACCGAATAGCTTTTTACGAGCTTGAATATGATCCGATTTATAAGTAAGCATCTCTTGTAAGATATGAGCAACACCAAATCCCTCTAAAGCCCAAACTTCCATTTCTCCCACTCGTTGCCCCCCTCGCTTCCTCCTTCCTCTAAGAGGTTGTTGTATCACAAGGGAGTAAGGCCCACTGGAACGTCCGTGGATTTTATCATCCACTTGATGAATTAATTTCAGGATATAAGACTTTCCTATTAGAACAGGTTGTTCGAAAGGATCCCCTGTTCTTCCATCCAATATTCTGCTTTTCCCCGGATACTCGGGTTCAAATACCCATGGATTTGTTGTTTGCTTACTGGCCTCATATAATTCAGAAAACACTAGTTTTCTGGAAGCCTCTTCTTCATATCTCTCATCAAAAGGGGTTATTCGATAATGTCTGTTTAGCAGATCCCCCGCTAACCCGAGCGAGCATTCCAATATCTGCCCCACATTCATTCGTGAGGGTACTCCTAATGGGCTGAAGACCATATCTACCGGTGTTCCGTCTTGCAAATAGGGCATATCTTGTCTAGGCAAAACTTTGGAAATAACACCTTTATTCCCATGTCTTCCAGCTACTTTATCACCTACTTTGATTTTACGTTTTTGTAAAATATATATAAGAATGGTTTCTAGTGGTTCTTCGGGATATTCTGGATCCAAGTGGATTTCTCTTTTTTTCTTTATCCATCTCACATCAATAACTTGGCCCCTTACACCTATAGTTCTAGGTAATCGTAAGGAAGTTTCTTTCGCAGGGGATACCGGAGTCTCACCAAAAAATATGGTTTGTAATAATCTATTCTCCCCCGAAATATGGGGTAATTCCTTCGTCGCCTGAGGCGTTATTTTACCTACTAAAATATCACCCCCTTCTACCCAAGCTCCCACCATCACAATTCCATTTCTGTCTAAATTGCGGAGTAAATGATCTTCTAAATGCGGGATTTCCTTAGTAATTCTTTCCGGACCTTCAGGTGTCATATAAGTATGAATTTGATACTTCCGTATGTGAAAAGAAGTATAAATATCGTCATATACTAGACGTTCACTAATAAGTACTGCATCTTCAAAATTGTAGCCTTCCCATGGCATATAAGCTATTAATACATTTTTTCCCAAAGCGAGTTCCCCACCAACGGTAGCCGCACCGTCCGCTAAAATTTGCCCTTTTTTCATATATTTACCCCGTGAAACCTGAGGTTTTTGATGCATATAAGTCTTTTTGTTGGAACCTTGATACATAACTAATGGAATGCTTATAGTGTTCCCATTCTTTGATAAAATCATCTTGTGAGTATGAGTATCAGTATCAATGATCTTTCCTGCGTGTTCGGCTATAGCCGAAACCCCCGAATCTAGGGCCACTTGGCCTTCCAGCCCAGTTCCAACAATGCACTTCTCGGACCGAGAAAGCGGAACTGCTTGACGTTGCATATTAGAGCTCATTAAAGCCCGATTTGCATCATTATGTTCGAGAAAAGGAATGAGGGAGACCCCAATAGAAAAATATTGGAAAGGAAAAATGCTTCGAAGATGAATCTGTTCCCATGCAATAGTCAGGAATTCTTGACAGTATCGAACTGGAACAACTTGTTCTTCCTGAAGACCCCGATTCAAGGCCAAGGAATTTCCTGCTGCTATCATATAATATTCATCTCTACTTGGTGATAAATAAATCATCTGTCCTTCTTTGGATCTTTCCGATTTTTCATAAAATGGACTCTCTATAGATCCCCAATGATCAATCCTCACATGACTAGCTAAAGATCCCGTAAGTCCGACATTGAGTCCCTCAGACGTGTCAATTGGGCAAATATGCGCATAGTAACTAGGATGGATATCCCGTATCTGAAAATTGGAAATTTTGTTTGTCAATCCTCCAGGACCCAAAGAACTCCATTTTCGCCCATGAACGATTTGTGTCAATGGATTCGTTCGATCCAAAACTTGAGATAAAGGATGGAGACCAAAAAACGATTCATAAGTGGTTGTTAATGGATGTAAAAAAGGTATAAATTTTTTAGGACTCAGTCTCCTTTTATAATTATATTTGATTGCTCCATATATAATAGTTTTTAGAACTATATCTTTTAAACGATCAAGAGCCAATCTAAATTGATCCTGTAACAGATCTGCTACAGAACAAATACGTTTATTTTTCAAATGATTCATATCGTCAAATGTACCCATTCCAAATCGCATTTCAATCAAATGATCGGCGGCAGCCAATACATCTCGCGGTAACAAAAATGTATTGTTCTGAGGTATATCAAGATTGAGTCTTCGATTTATATTTCGTCGACCAATCCTTCCTAATTCACATCTTTCGAAAAATGCCTTTTGTAAGTCCGACTTCGAAAATACTGTGTCATCCTCGTCATCCTCGTCATCCTCGTCATCCTCGTGATCATCGTGATCATCGTGATCATCGTGATCATCGTCATCCTCGTCATCCTCGTGATCATCGTCATCATCGTCATCCTCGTGATCATCGTCATCATCGTCATCATCAGCTACACAAGTAACTTTTTTATAAAAGGACAAAATGGCATTTTCTTTTGACTCTATCTTTGTTTTTTTCTCTTCCTCACACTGATCCTTTGGCTTTGGAAGAGACAAGAAAAATTCAGGGTAACAAACATTATCTAGAATTTCTCTGAGATTCGAACCCATAACTAATAATAGAACGAGAATAGATATTTTTAGTTTCTTGCTCACACGAACCCATATCTCTTCTTTTCTACCCACTTCTAGTTCTGATCTTCTTCCCCGATCTGATACTATAGTGCTGATATAAATACGAATTCCCTTCTGGTCCAATTCGGAACGGTAGTAAATACCCGGGCTTTGCAATATTTGATTGATCACAATTCGATAAATTCCATTGACTATAAAGGTTCCCAAGGAATTCATTAGAGGAATGTTTCCAAGAAGTACGGTTTGTTTTTGCATCTTTTTACATTTCCAAGTTAATCCCGCAGATACATATAATTCAGAAGAATATGTGAGTGATTCATACACAGCATCTCTTTCTTCTATCAAAGGTTCTACCAATTGATATGTTTCCCCAAATAATTGAAATGTAATTTGGTAATCTTTCACTTTTGGAAATTTAGAAAACTCTTCTCTCAAGCCCTGATTAATGAACCTAACAAATCCCTCAAATTGTATCTGGCTAAATCCAGGTATTGTAGACATTTCCTCATTTCTATCACAGAGCATCTTCATTTGAAGTTTCCTGTTTATCAAAACAATGCCATTATTGGCTCATTACTCTTTATCGAACCATAACCATATAGATCGATCTAGTAATGATAGGATATATATTCTGTTTACTTAATCACATGAAATTGGAGACAACCCCATCCCTATTTATAAACTTCATAGCTATGAACAGAGACAGAATGGAAGAAGAAAGAGAATTGTCGCTGCAAATTGGAATTTGCGACAAATACAAATGGATTGATAAAGCATTCCTATTCCTGGAAACCAAATGATACCACTTAGACTTAACCTATTAGGAAGGATATGACAATTGGATTGGTTACCAAAAGAGATTCCGGATGGAATCCGCTCTCTGGGAATGAGAGAAAGACAAAATCCAAAAGAATTAGGGGCAGTATAGAATGGACTTTTTTTGGATTGGAACACGGAATGTTCAAAAAAGAATTCGTGGATTCTTTTTGTTTTGTTTTGTTTTGTTTTGGTAGTAGAATTCCTAGAATAGGGTGGAAAGGGAGAATAGGAATTGTATTTATCAAGTATATACCAATTATTTATCAAGTATATACCAATTTTATCAAGTATATACCAATATAGTTATCCGTAGATAGATTCGAACTTTGTTTATGGTGGTTCCCTTTGAAGGGACATAAGTCGTGCTATATACCAATGGATCTTTTCCCTTTCCTATATTCAATGAAGAATGAAAGTACAACAACTCTCTTCTCTATATACAACAACTCTCTTCTATATACAACAATACAACAACTCTCTTTCTATATACAACAATACAACAACTCTCTATAGAAGAAGATGTGGAGAAAATCCCTGACTCCTATTTGTGTAAGTAACAATTTCTGTTCTAGGGTTTACATAGATACATCATTCTTTTTATAATTGCACTTGTTATAATTGCAAAAAGATGGATTCTTGAAAATAGTGGATACGGATCATCGGTTGAAAATAGTTTTCTTGTGTCATTCCGAAAAATGGGAAATATCCATGGAAAAACTGTTCATTCCTAACTAATGAAGTCAATGGTTTCGAATTTGCCATACATTTTTTTTAGTCAGAGAAATGTTTTCTCTTTTCCATGGAAAAGAAAAGTTTGGAATTCGTATCTATATTGAGATACATGGAATTGAAGAGACTCAAGAAGATCCCAGAAAAAAAGCGGGATTCCTTTTTGGAATGGAGAAGAAAGCGAGATTCAAGATATCAATCCAATCAAAAAAAAAAAAAAGAGTTCAGCAGTCTCTCCTACAAAATGAGGAGTAGGTAAAGGATGTAGGATATTGATATCCATTTATTTCGTATCGTTTTGGCGACATGGCCAAGTGGTAAGGCAGGGGACTGCAAATCCTTTATCCCCAGTTCAAATCTGGGTGTCGCCTGATCAGATCAATCAAAGACTCGGGGTTTTTCCTTTCTGACTCTTCTAGCCAACTGTGACTATGCATTGGATGGAATCGAGAAATCCAATAAATGGTTCAGTTCAAACCAACCTTGAACTGAAAAAGGGTTCTGCCGCCTACCAGTATCGGTTTTGGCTACACCTGAAATCCTATTTTTGTAAGGTTTATGGAACCCACGGGTTTCTCAAGTATCGACAAGATTGACTAGCCCTCTGTCTATGCTCCTGTTGGTCAAGCCAAGAATTCATGAAGTTCTATTTAGATCAGAAATCTCGATTCCTAGAATATTCCTAATTAGAGTCGCTAACGTTCCAGAAGGGGTTCTAAGATCTCAAGTCTTCCTAATTTTCTTACCCTACACTACTAAGATAGTGTCTACTGAAGACTCAGTCTAGGATTAGACTGAATAGGTTGATCCAAAATCCATTTCCTAGTTTTGAAAGGGACGGAAGATACTTTCATTAAGTAGGGGTATTCCATTGATCTTTCCTAAGAATGTGTATCGTATTTGTATTTCATGCTTTCCAATTCTATTAGAGTTATTATACTATAGATTAGAGTTATTATACTATAGATATGGATACTATAAATATAGGAATTTGTTACGAGCGGTTTCGTAGGATTGCTTCATCAAGAATCACCTTCAGTCCAAATCCTATTTATTTGGACTCCGTTTCATTGATTCCACTATGATTGGTGATCAATCATAAAAGAATTCCTTTCTTTCCTAAAGAAGATAGGGGACATCATTAACATGGATATAGTGAGTCTCGCTTGGGCTGCTTTAATGGTAGTCTTTACATTTTCCCTTTCACTCGTAGTATGGGGGAGGAGTGGACTTTAAGGATACTACTAATGAAGTAATCGAATTGTATCAATTGTGCTTAGAATTATGGATATTCCAGTGAGAAACAGTCAGTCCCCATTTCATTTCTTTCTTGAGTTGGATTCTCTCTTTCTTGATTTGGATTGTTCTAAGAAAAAGAGGTTCTGCTATTCTATGGCAATATATACTTTCTACTAGGGCAATATATACTTTCTACTAGAAACTACTAATGGAATGGCTTGGTTATCCAAAGAGGTCTCCCCCACACATACATAATCCAAATCCAATCCAAATCCAATCCGATTTTGCTTACGTTGAGTGATCTGTATATCGCACATTTCACTAACGTTTTAGACTCCTAGAAATGTGATTTATGCTTCATCCATTCATTTGATGTCACGTTTCAGCATGATGCAACAGTGGGTCTACTACCAACATAACACTTCTTTGGAATTCGAATCGAATTCTTCTTCGGTTTTGTTTTCTTCCTTTTCTTTTCATAATTTCTCTTATTGAGATTTTGGTTTCATCTCTTTTTAATTTTCACGGTTTTGATTCGATTTTCGAATCGATCTGAATATATATCTATATTCATGCTTTCGATGGATCCCAGGATCCCTATTTCTTTCTGAAAATTCTAAGAAACTTAGGAATTCGATTCGAATAGAACAGTGAATCTTCGATGATTTTTGAGATTGGTCAAAATTCATACAAATGGGTGTAGCAATCAAATAAATACAAATGGGTGTAGCAATCAAATAAATAGAATTAGAGTACTGTTTCCATATACAAAATAGATAGTATCTATCTACATACTTTAAATGAATCTATGGCAAGCCTAGATTTGTATACAACTGTATACCTGGATAGTATGGTAGAAAGATTGACATAGTATTGATACTCTATTTCATTTAGACTTCCGGATTCTATTCTATTATATTGACATTCTATTCTATTCTATTGACCTATTTATTATATTTCTATTGACCTATTATATTGACATTCTATTCTATTATATTGACATTCTATTCTGTTCTATTGACCTATTTATTATATTTCTATTGACCTATTATATTGACATTCTATTCTATTATATTGACATTCTATTCTATTCTATATATTGACATTCTATTCTATTCTATATATTGACATTCTATTCTATTCTATTGACCTATTTATTATATTTCTATTGACCTATTATATTGACATTCTATTCTATTATATTGACATAGTATTGATATATTGACATAGTATTGATATATTGACATAGTATTGATACTCTATTTCATTTAGACTTCCGGATTCTATTCTATTATATGGAATTCTTATGTAAGAATTCCATATACTTATGTAAGAATTCCATATAATAGAATAGAATAGAATCTTTTTTCCATAATGAGAATAGGAGAATTCCAAAATAGAGTTTTCTATTAGTTCTTTTTATCATACTATCTTAGCTTAGATAGTCTGAATTCCGGTCCAATTCTTTCTTTCATTAAGACTTAGACCCTTCCTTTCATTTCTTCCATCATTGATAAGAACTAATCAGTTTCAGTCCAATTAATCGTTTTGACTGACTGTTTTTACGTAGATGATAAGTAAAAAGGCAGTAGGAACTAGGATAAAGAGTGCAGTAGCAATAAATGCGAGAATATTGACTTCCATAATCTCATTTTTCTTTTTTTTTTTTTTTGCTTCGTAATAACTCGGGATCTAATCCCATAGAGATGATCAATTGGACTCTTAGAAATTCCATGGAATGAATGACATCCTAATGATACAGAATCGGAGAAATCCATATTATGAATAACAATATCTGATCTATCCAATCGATTCATCGTCGAGAATGGAAGAATCAAATATAGAAAGATCTTTGATCCATACAAAAAATGGATTCCCGATCCAATGCAGAATCCCATTGAATTTCTCATCCTTTTCCGCTTTGGATTTTCGATAATCAAATTCACATTGGATAGAATTCCATTGGAATAGGATTCTACTATTTTATTTCCACCTAATAGGATTCGATTATTTCCACCTTAGAATGAGAATACTATTTACATCTTATATTACTTAGTCACTTATACTGTTACTTATACTACTTAGTAATGTTACTTATACTACTTAGTAAATAGTATATACAATTCTCCTATCCAACTATCTGATGAGATATCATATGATCAATATTCTATTGCCTCCGGATCCAAACAATCAAAAAAGGTGAAATAGAAAAAAGTGTGAAGTTCCTTCGAAACTCAGTTTTTTTGTGATGATTGAATTTGGAATACATCAAAGTCTAATCAATCTGGATTCCGGTAGAAAGGATATCCTATTTCAACCAATTTACGAAAAAGGAGCATTCTTGGATTTTCTCAGGATCTTCAATCCTTGGATTGGTACTAACGTGTATACATCCAAAATTCCGTGTGCAATTGGAATGAAAATGAGACAAAAAATTTCCGATTCGATTGTTTCCAATTCGTAGTTGAGAGAGAATCTCTATCATAGGGGGTGCTTTCTAAAGTCTTTAGTAGAGCGAATTATGTTCAATGCTCATTGTGCATTGTACAATAAACAAATACATAGATGATATGTAATACTGATGATATGTAATACTGGTGGAAATATGAGTACTCTATTCCATTTCATTGATCAAGAGAAATGGAAAAAGGAGTATGGTATCTCTCAAAATCCCTGACTACTACGATACTGCTTGCTAATTATACCAATCTACATACATACACCTCTCTTTGATCAATCCGTACTATCTTTGATCAATCCGTACTATACTAGTAGAATGAAACACTAGTAACTAGTAGAATGAAACACTAGTAGAATGAAACCGAAATTCCCCTATTTATATGATGTTGATGAGAAATGCGAAAGAAAAACAAAAGAAAGGTACTCGCTGTGAATTCGATGGAACTTGCTCCATCTTTTCTTTTTCCCCGAAAGAAAAAGGAAAGATGAATTGATCAATGAATCGAATCCTAGTTCGGGACTGACGGGGCTCGAACCCGCAGCTTCCGCCTTGACAGGGCGGTGCTCTGACCAATTGAACTACAATCCCGGGGAAGTGTACAGCATAAAGATTGGTTGGTTTCATTCAAACCGTCCTATTTTTTTCGTATTGGAACAGAAATACAAACGATATACTGATCTCATATCCACATGGATATGGATTCTAGTGAGAGTGGGACGGATTCCTAGTCATTTTGTCGTTATTTCTTTTATTGCCATAAGGTTGAGAATGAATCTTTCTATAAAAAAAAGGAATCCTTTCTCCTTTCATGATGCTTAGGAATGATGAATCTAGATCCTTAGAAAGCTGAGAACGAGTGGGAAAAGATGGGATAGAGAAACAAAAGGAACTCTTTCTTATTCTTATTCTATAAGATTTTCCGTATCAGACATTTATGGAAGACAAATGGGTTCTATCATACTCATGGAGCGACGAATTCTTGGGCCGAGCTGGATTTGAACCAGCGTAGACATATTGCCAACGAATTTACAGTCCGTCCCCATTAACCGCTCGGGCATCGACCCAGGAAGAATCCATTCTAGGATTATGGAGAATGGATAATTCATGATCCACTTCCTTTCGTAGTACCCTACCCCCAGGGGAAGTCGAATCCCCGCTACCTCCTTGAAAGAGAGATGTCCTAAACCGCTAGACGATGGGGGCATACCTGCCCGACGGCCATCAAACTATGATTATAATATGAACAGTTTTTTGGAATTGTCAATATCAAGAATGAAATAGTATGGCGAAACTCGAAAAATCTTCCCGAATTTCATAGAAGTTTTTTTTTCTTGTTTAGGAAGGAACCCTCCATACTATTTCTATCTATTCCATGGATTTTGGATTCTTTCTTTTTTCATTGGATTTCTTTCGATTTGTATATCTATTTCTTTTAGATTAGTGGAATTTTTTCGATTTGGAATTTCTATGATTTCCATTAGGATGGATAGGATATATAGCATTTTTCATATAGAATTTTTATTTTTTTCTTTTATATATTCTATATATCATTATATTCTATATATCATTATATTCTATATATCTATATATCATTATATTCTATATATCATTCTTGTATAGGAATATCATTCTTGTATAGGATTCCTTCAGCTCAGAGATTCCTTATATCATTATATTCTATATATCATTCTTGTATAGGAATATCATTCTTGTATAGGATTCCTTCAGCTCAGAGATTCCTTCAGCTCAGAAAAGAATTGGTCCGAATTTGTATTTCTCCAATCCAAAATTATTTTCCCCTAACCCTAGACTTTCCTTTTCGATCAATCCAATCTATGATTTCTGAATGAGTTCCTTTCCTAGGAATCCATGTCTCTATGTATTTCCTAGGAATCCATGTCTCTATGTATATAGAATACATACATATAGAATACATACATAGGTACAGTAGATTCCATAATGGAAGATGGCTAATTCATGAATGGAATCAAACGAGAGCCCTTTTAACTCAGTGGTAGAGTAACGCCATGGTAAGGCGTAAGTCATCGGTTCAAATCCGATAAGGGGCTTTTTCTTTCCACGAAACTCCAGTCTTCATTTCTTTGTAGAAAAGAAAAGGTGTCATCTTGATTCGAATGAGTTCGAATCATTATTCGAATGAGTTCTCATTATTAGGATTGGATTTTGAAAATGGAAGATTTCTTCATTATGATAATGAGGAATCGCACTTATTAGGAGGAGTCTACCCTATACTGATATAGTGGTGATCTCCCTCTTTCCTTATTCCTATTTTTGTCCTTGGACATAGATGATATCCGATTAGGAATTGCCAAGCCAA